ATGAGGTGATTGCCTTTGTATAAAGCTTGGATTGTGTGTTTAGCTCTTGTTAGTTTGTTTTTATGGAAGTTGTTGGGGGTTGTGGTTTTATTGGTTGCTTTGTTTTTGTCTCTTTCTTATTTGTTGAAGGAGTCTTTGGGTAATGCTTTGCATTATGTGTATGCTTTTTGGTTGTTTATTATGACGGAGGTTTTAATTTTTGGCTCTTTATTTGTGGCTGTTTTTTGGAAAGAGTCTTGTTCTTCGGAGGCGATTTCGAGGTTTTTAGAGTTACCTTTTTTAGGTTGTTTTTTGTTGATAGGTTCGTCCTTGACTGTGACTGCGTATCATCATAGGGTGGGTTTAGCAAGTAGTTCGTTGTTTCTGTTGTTGACTTTGTTTTTGGGTTTTAGTTTTGTTGTTTTGCAGGTTTTTGAAGTGTATGATTGTGAGTGTGATTGGGTGTATTCTGTGTATTATGCGGCTTGTTTTAGTACAGTGGGGTTGCATTTTTTACATGTTGTTATAGGGTTAGTGGGTTTGGCTGTGATTTTTGTTTTTGGTGATGTGAATTTGAATGTTTTTTATAAAGATGTGGTTATTTGGTATTGACATTTTGTGGATTATATTTGGTTGTTAGTGTATTTGGTTGTTTATTTGTCATAGGTCTTTTATAGGTTAAGGTGTAGATTGTTAGTTTGTGGTGCTAGAGGTTTCACTAGGGTGAGTAAAAGAATTATATGTTGTCTTTGGTGCGTTCTAATGTTGTGGATTTACCTACAAACTTGTCTTTGAGGTATTTTTGATGTGGGGGTTTTATGATTAGTGCTTTTTTAGTGTTACAGGTTTTATCGGGTGTGGTGCTTTCTTTGTTGTATGTGGCTGATTCGGGTTTGAGTTTTGGTTGTGTTTTGGCGTTGAAAGATGAAAGTATTTTTGTGTGGTTGGTACGATATATGCATATATGGGGTGTTACCTTTATCTTTGTTTTGTTTATAATACACATGGGTCGTGCTCTTTATTATACTAGGTATAGGAAGTTGGGAGTTTGGAATGTTGGTTTTGTTCTGGATTTGGTGATGATGGTTGAGGCTTTTTTGGGTTATATTCTGCCTTGGCATCAAATGTCTTATTGGGCTGCGACGGTTTTAACGTCTATTTTGAATAGTGTGCCTTTGATAGGGGGTGTTTTGTATAAGTTTGTAGTTGGTGGTTTTTCTGTGACTAATGTGACGTTGGTTCGTGTTTTTTCAGCGCATGTGTGTTTGGCTTTTGTTATACTTGGTTTGAGGGTTGTGCACTTGTTTTATCTGCATTTGGGGGGTTCAAATAACCCTTTGTTTGTCAGAGGAGGGTATAGTGATGTTGTTTTGTTTCATAGTCTCTTTACGAATAAGGATGGTTTTGTTCTGGTTTGTCTGATGTGGTGTTGTTGTCTTTTTTTGATGCTTTCTCCTGATTTTGTTTTGGATGTGGAGAGTTATATACAAGCTGATCCTTTAGTTACTCCGGTATCGATAAAGCCTGAGTGGTATTTTTTAGCGTTTTATGCTATGTTGCGTTCAATAGAATCTAAGGTGGGTGGTTTAGTTTTGGTGTTGTTATTTTTGTTTGTATTGTGGGTGCCTGCTTTTAATAAGTCTTGTAGTTATAGGGTGGGGCGTCAGTATGTATTTTGAAGTATTTTTTCTATTTTTTTGTTGTTGAGTTATTTAGGAGCTTGTCATCCTGAGTATCCTTATGTTTTGGTTAGTAAGCTTGCAAGGGTAGTTATAGTTTTTTTATTGGCGTTGTTTAAGTGTTTTTGGGTAGTGGGTGGTGTAGATGGTTGGAAGAATTTATGGTGTAAGTAGGGTCCAGATATGTATGATAGCGTGTATGGTGTATATGTGTGACTTTAGGTTGGATTTTATGAACTTAGCTTTGTTGTTGTTGGGTATTTTTATAATTTTGGTTAGTTTTGTTTTGTCTTTGGCTCGTTTGATGAATTGTTTGATAGTTGTTGAAAATTTGAAAGTTTTGTTGTTGTTTTCGGCATTGATTAGGCAGAGGGCTGAAGTTCGGATTTTATTTATAGCTTTGATGGTGATTTTTGCTGTTGAGGTTACTTTGGGTCTAGTGGCGTTGGTGCGGTTGTGAGATTTAGGAAGTTTGATTGATATTCTGGGGGTTTAGTTTATGTGTTTAGTCTTTTTGTGTTTTTGGTTTGGAGTGTTATAAGGAGTTCGTGGGATTATTCTTTGATGGGTGGTTTGGTAACGTCTAGTTATTTTTGTTTTGATAGTGTAAGTTTGTATTTAGTGCTGTTGTCGGTGTTTCTTTGGATGTCTTTGATATTTTTATTTAAATTGGTTACTTTGTCTTCTAAGTTATTGATTACTTTAAGGGTTATGTGTTCGTTAGTAAGGTATTGTTGTGTGCACTCTTTGGTGTTTTGAGTGTTTTATGAGATGTCTATACTTTTGCTTTTGTTGTTGTTAGTATTAGAGTCTCCTTATTCAGAGCGTTATATAGCTTCGTGGTATTTATTAGGTTATGTTGTGTTAACTAGTTTGCCTATGTTGTTGTGTATATTCTATTTGTCTTTTAGCTGGGGGAGTTTTAATTTACGTTTTTGGTTTGACGGATATGAAGGTTGTGTTAGTTCTGGTGTTTTTGTTGTTTTGGCTGTAATGTTTATTACTAAGGTGCCTTTGCCTCCTTTTCATGTGTGGTTACCTATTGTGCACGCGGAAGCTAGTAGAATAGTGTCTGTTTGTTTAAGGGGTTATATTATGAAGTTGGGTATATTAGGTGTTTGTCGTTTTTGTTCTCATCTTTTGTCTGGTCTGATACTTTCTAAAGTTTATATGATAGTTGCTTTGCTTCTGGCTGTTTTATTTTTTTTTAGTGCCACTCGTGAGCTAGATGGTAAGCGATGGTTGGCGTTTTTGAGGTTGTCTCATATTATTATAGCTGCGGTGTGCTTGAGCGTTGTTGGTTTTGAGGGTTCGAGCTTGGCGTTTGTCTTTTCTTTGGGGCATGGTTTATCGGCTGGTGTGACCTTTATTTTTTTATGGTTGGCATACGAGGTTTCTGGTTCTCGGAATTGAAATATTTTGAAGTACTGTTTAAGGGGGAGTTTGTTTATGCGTTGTTTGGTTGCTTCTTGTCTTTGTACAGTGGCTTCTTTGCCGCCTACAGTGCAGTTTTTCTCAGAAGTTTTTGTTCTTAGTGAGGCTGGTGTGTTGAGTTCTTTTTTTATTTGTGCTTTTTATTTTTATTTGTTTTGTAGTGGTTTGGTTCCTTTGTTTTTGATAGGTAGTTTGTTGAGACGCCATTATAGTATAAGTTTTGCTGGTGGAGGGGTTTGGTGTTATTTTAGTTCTGTGTTGTTTTTAGTAGTTTGAAGTTTTGTTTGGTTTATTGTGGTTTAGGGTGCAATGTGGTGTACGGGTTGCATATTATGTTTTGGTCATAGCGGAGGTTTGTTGCTCATTGCATAGGAAAGTTAGGTGTAGTGGTGGTATTTCTCTCTAGCTTATGTTTTAGAGTGTTAGTTTGAAGAGCTGAAGGTACAGATATGTGGGAGGAAGAAAGGTAAGTTAATTAAACTGTTTGGTTCATGCCCAGAAAATACAAGTTTTGTCCTTTCTTATGTTTATTTCTCGTTTGAGTGTTGTTTTTAGTACTATCTGAGGTATTATAGAAGGGGGGTGGAAAGATTATTTTTATCGTTTTGTTCTGTTTGCTATGCTTTTTTGTTTTTTGTTACTACGTGTTCCTAATATATTTGGTGTAAAAGGTTTTGCGATTTTTTTGTTTGTGGTAATTTTTCCGTTATTTTTTGCTCTGTTTTTAAGACGGGTTATTGATGGGGGTTTATCTGAATTTTGTGCTAGTTTGATTCCTGATGGGACTCCTATGTGGATTGCTCCTTTTGTGTGTCTTTCCGAGACATTGAGATATATAGTGCGTCCTATTGTTTTGATGATTCGTCCTTTTGTGAATTTGACAATCGGTTCTATGGGTGGTTATGTTTTGGGTTTGTTGAGTTTAGGGACTTGGTGAGTTTTTGTCTTTCTTTTTGTGTTGTTTTTTTATGAGGTCTTTGTGGCGTGTGTGCATTGATTTATAGTTTGTAGTATATTGTCTTTTTCTGAAAATCATTAGGTTTGTTGTGCGTGGTTATTTTGTATCTTGGTTGAGTTTGGTTTTGATAGTATTTTTTACTTGGTGTTTTTTTAGTTGTGAGAAACTTTCTTTTTTATGATTGTTTATTGAGTTGGCTTCTTTAGGTTTAATACCTTCTTTTTTTATGTACGGTGGTTCGGATGGTTTAGGAGGTCTTTTTAGGTATATAGTTGTTTCAAGGATAGCTTCTTCTTTTATGGTCTGTGCGTTGGTGTCTGGCGATTTGTTAATTTTTTTTTATTTAAGTCTTTTGGTGAATATTGGGATATTTCCTTTTTTTGGTTGGGTTTATAAGGTAGTGGTTGGTTCTAATTGGTTTGTTATTTGGTGTTTTTCTACTTTTTTGAAGAGGCCTTTTTTATTTTTTACTTTTTTTTTCTTGTTGGGTAGTGGTGTTGGAGTGGTTGAGGGCATGTGTTGTCTAACGTTTGTTTTATGTACTTTTTTATTTTGGCTTTTTAGTTTCAATTGGTATTATTGTTGGTGTCATATGATGTTGGTTTCAAGTGCTTCTTTAGTGGCTATGGGGTTGGTTTTGTCTGTAGATTCTTTGCTTTATTTGTTTTTTGTATATGTTGTATGAAGAAGGATGGTTATAGGGTTTTTTAGTGTGTGTGGTGATGAGGTAGCTTTAGGGGGCTTGGGTCTTTGCTTTTTGTTTTGCTTTTTATTGGTATCTTTTCCTTTATCTGTCTCTGTTTTTTATAAGTTGTTGATGGGTAGTTGTATTTTTTCTTGTTCGTTTATGGTTTTTTTATGCTGAGTTGTATACAGCTTGTCTGAGCAATTTTATTTAGTGAAGTTTGTTATAGGAAGGGAGCTTCCTAAGAGGTTGTTGGGGATTGGTAGTGTTGTTTAGTAAACAAGGTAGTTTAAGTTGAAAATTTCTATTTTACACGTAGAGGATGGCGAGTGCCTATTGTTATTGTCGGGACGACATATATTAACTTGGAAAGATTATGTACTCTGCAAGTACAAGGTGGGCGGTTAGCTCTGTCGTTGTTTTTATTTTTCATTTCTAGTTTATAGGGTAGAATACTAGTTTGTCATATTAGAGGAGACTTGTGTCGAAGTGGGTGTATGTTGTTGAGAGGTGTGTATATTTTTTTGAGGGGTTTGTTAGCTTTTTTGTTGATTATGTTATTTGTGGCTTTTTTCATTTTGGCGGAGCGTAAGGTTTTGGGTTATGTGCAGATTCGGAAGGGGCCTAATAAGGTTGGTATTTGGGGTTTGTTGCAGAGTTTTGCTGATTTGTTGAAGTTGGTTATTAAGTTTAAGGTTGTTTCTTTTGAGGTTCGTAGTTGATTATCTTGGTGTGGCGTGTTTTTGTTGGTTTTTTTGAGTTGTTGCTATTGTGTTTTTTATGCTTTTGGTGCGGGAGGGGTTTCTTGTGTAAAATATATGCTTTGGTTCTTGGTTATAACTAGGATGACTGGTTATTGTATGATTAGAGTGGGTTGGGGTTCTTTTAAAAAGTATGCCTTGTTGAGCAGTATTCGATCTGCTTTGGGTTCTGTAACTTTTGAGGCTTGTTTTATGTGTGTTGTGATTGTTTTGGCGTTAGTGTGTGGTACTTATGATTTAATGAGTTTTGTGGGTAAAAGTTGGTTGTTAGTTCTTGTGGTCCCTGTTTGTTATTTTTTGTGATTGTTAGGGATTCTTTGTGAGTGTAATCGTACGCCTTTGGATTATTCTGAGGCTGAGAGTGAGTTGGTGAGGGGTTTAAGTGTAGAGTATAGGGGGGTGCCTTTTACTTGTTTGTTTGCTTGTGAGTATTTGATTATGTTTATTTTTTCGTGGTTAAGTGCTGTGATTTTTTTTGGTGGTGCGTTTGTTATGTTGTTGACTATGGTGCATGCCGTCTTTTATATTTGGGCTCGTGCTACGTTGCCACGTTTTCGTTATGATTATTTTATAGGTTTTATGTGGGAGTGGGTTTTATTGTTGTTTATTTTTTCTGTTTTTTTTGTGTTATAGGGAAGGAGTTGTGTTTATGTAGATTATTGTTTAAATCGTGAGGCTGTTAACTTTGAGAAGATTTTGGATCCTTAAACGCAATTCATAGTTTATGTAGAATGCGGGTTTTGGGGATCTGTGGTCTCTTTTGGAGTGAATTGAGCCGGTAGGGCTGCTTAGCAGGTTACTGTGATATAGTAATTGTAAAGTTTATATTTTCGTCGGTATGTTTATACTGTGAATAGCTTATTTTAAAGTTTGAGATTCTTACTCTTAGGATGTGTGTTAGACACTTTGCAGAATGTTTGTTATGTTGAGTTGTGTGGGTTTGTTTTTGTTAGTTTTTGTGTTAGTTAGGGTGTTTCATGCTTTTTTATGGAATGTGGAGTGATCTTCTGCGGTAGGTTTACGTTGTTGGGTTAGGCCTTATGAGTGTGGTTTTATGTCTCAACAGCTGGTTGTGAATTATTTTAGTTATACGTGCTTTGTTCTTTTGGTTTTTTTTGTGGTGTTTGATTTGGAGGTTTCTTTGCTTTTGAAATTACCATTGCAGGGTATGTTGTATAAGAATTTGATGTATTATCTTTTCTTTTTGGTGTTGCTTTGTTTTGGTTATGCAGTAGAGGTGTATAAGGGTTATGCTTTGTGGGTTTATTAGGTTAATGTGTTTAAGTGGGAGGGTTGTTGTATTGTCGCTGCTAACGATGATAAGGATGTTGATTTATCCGACCTTCTGAGGTAGCGAGTAATTTAAGTTAGTTAGACTGTTTGTTTTCAAAACAAAAAGCGGTTTGATACCATTTGCTGGTGGTGAAAAAGGTGGTCGTTTGGGCTTGTACCATGGATCACAAGCGTGTTGGTTTTATTTATTTGGTTGTTGGGATATGATCCGGGTTTTTGGGTCTTGCTTTGAGTACTCTTATTCGTTTGAACTATATGGAGCCTTATTATAATGTCGTTTCTCCTGAGGTTTATAACTATGTTGTTAGGATTCATGGTATTGTAATGTTGTTGTTTTTTTTGATGCCTGTGTTGATAGGAGGCTTTGGTAAATATCTTTTACCTTTGTTGTTGGGGTTACCTGATTTGATTTTGCCTCGTTTGAATGCTTTGAGGGCGTGGCTGCTGTTGCCGTCTGTGGTTTGTTTGTGTTTGAGGTTAGTGAAGGGGGCAGGCGTTGGTTGAACCTTTTACCCTCCTTTGTCAGGTGGAGAGTTTTCTTCTGGACATGGTGTTGATTTTTTGATGTTTAGGTTGCATTTGACGGGTATTTCTAGTATATTGAGTTCTTTGAATTTTATAGCTACTATATATAGTGCTGTAAATGTTTATACGTCTTCTCGGCAGTCTGTTTTAGTGTGGGCTTATTTATTTACGTCTATTTTGTTGGTTTTGTCTTTGCCTGTGTTGGCGGCTGGTATTACTATGTTGCTTTTTGACCGGAACTTTGGTACTTCTTTTTTTGATCCGCTAGGTGGTGGTGATCCTGTTTTGTTTCAGCATTTATTTTGGTTTTTTGGGCACCCTGAGGTTTATGTGTTGATTTTGCCGGGTTTCGGGGTTGTTAGTCATATTTGTATGAGGTTAAGGAATCAGGATTCGTTGTTTGGTTATTATGGTTTGGTGTTTGCTATGGCATCTATTGTTTGTTTGGGTAGTGTTGTTTGGGCTCATCATATGTTTATGGTAGGGTTGGATGTTAAGACGTCCGTATTTTTTAGGTCTGTAACGATGGTAATAGGTATACCTACAGGTATTAAGGTGTTTTCTTGGTTGTATATGTTGAGTGGTACGAGGGTTCGTATTTGGGATCCTGTTGTATGGTGAATTATGGGTTTTATAGTTTTATTTACTATTGGTGGTGTAACTGGGATAGTATTGTCTTCTTGTGTATTAGATTCTATGGTGCATGATACTTGGTTTGTTGTCGCTCATTTTCATTATGTGTTGTCTTTAGGGTCATATAGTGCTGTTGTAATTTCGTTATTATGATGGTGACCTTTGGTTGTGGGTGTGAGTTTGAATAAGTATTTATTGCAAGGGCATTGGTTGTGTTCTATGGTGGGGTTTAATTTGTGCTTTTTCCCTATGCATTATTTTGGTTTATGTGGTTTACCTCGACGTGTTTGTGTGTATAATCCGGATTTTTTTTGGTTGGAGAGTTTAGCTTCTTTTGGTGCTTTTTTATCAGTGATTAGTGCCTTTTTTTTGGTGTTTATTCTATGGGAGTCGTTGGTTGTGTCCAGTGTTGTAGTGGCTGCTTGAGGTAGTTCAAATGTTTCTTTGAATGTTGTTGTATTACCTGTGCCTCAGCATGTTGCTTATATGAGTGGTTCTAGTCGTTGGTTTTAGAGTGTGGAGGAAAAGGTAGTTTATGTTGAGAATGTTGTTTTTGTAAAACAGAGGTATTGTGTGGATTCTTTTCAGTTTGTTGAGTTAAGAGACGGTTGTAGTTTTTTTGGAATTAGGTGGGGTACCTTTTGCATCATGATTCGCTGATGTGGTTTTAAGGATTTAGGGACTCGAAGGGTTACGATTATCATTCAATATGTTTAGTACTTATGGCTAAGTGGGTAATTTTCTAGATAGTTGTTTGAGGTGTTGAAAAATAATTCGTGTGATCTGATAGCTAGTTGAGAAGGAGTGTTGTAGTTTATGTTCTGTTGCGAAGCGGTGATAGGGTATATAAGAAATGTGTTGTGAGTAGTAGTTGGTCTAGGGTTAGAGTTACCCCTGATTAAGTAGTATGTTATTATAAGGTGTTTGTGTTGTAGTGTTTTTAGTTTTATACTTCTCATTAGAAATTAGTTGGAAGGTTAATGGTGGAATAAGTAGAGTTGTTAGTGTCTCTTTTTTTTCTCGGTGCTTGTCGGTCTGTTTTTCAAAAACATTTCTATTTGTGATGGTTGAATAGTAGGACCTGCCCTATGTTTGTATAAATGGCCGCAGTATATTGACTGTGCAAAGGTAGCATAATTAATTGTCTCGTAATTGGGGAATTGTTTGAATGGTTGAACTAGATAAGAGGGAAGATGGGAGAGTTGTTTGAAATTGGATATTTGGTGCAGATTCCAAAGGAGTTTAGTGGGACGGAAAGACCCCGAGAGCTTTATATTAAGATATTTATTTGGGGCAGAGGTAAATTATTTATTTATTTTATGATCCTAAGGAGGGTAATAGGTGTAAGTTACCTCGGGGATAACTAGGTAAGAAGTAAGGAGAGATCTGATCGATTTATTTATTTGCCATCTCGATGTTGATTTAAAGTAATGTAAGGGCGCAGAAGTTTTTATATGTGGTCTGTTCGACCATAGTACTTTTCATGAATTGAGTTAAGACCGGTGTAAGCCAGGTCGGTTCTTATCTGTTATTCTTACGGGTTAGTACGAAAGGATTGCTCGTAATTTATGTTGAGCATATACAAGGATTGTGTTGGATCTTGCAAAGGTTCAGTTTAGTACGTATAGTTACTTATGCTTTTGTTATTTATTTAGTTCTGGTTATGGGAGAAATATTGGGCACTAATCACATAAGGGGTTTGTATTGAGTTGTATGTAAAGAAATACTTTATTGTTAGTGATGGGTTCTTGTTTTTGAGGTAACTCAGAATAGGGTGTTCTTATGAGGAATGGTTAATTCTCAGTGCCAGCTTCCGCGGTTAATCTGTAGTTTCGTTCTCCTTATCAGTTGAAATTTTTTGGAAGTAAGTGTGTGAAGGTTAAGGTAGAATTTTCTTTGTTTAGTACATAGCTTTCAGAGTTATTTTGTAGGTTTCTTTTATAAAAGAGGATTAGATACCCTCGTATAGGAGTGTTGTATTTTGATGTCTGTAGTGTGAACTAAAAGAATTTGGCAGCCGATGAGGTTCGTCCGGGGGAGTGTGTTCTTTAAAAAGACGGTCCGCTTAGTAGTTTACCTCTTTGTTGGGTTAGTGTATATCCGGTTTAAGATCTGTAATTAGTGTTGCGGGTGGAGATATTTGGGTATTGAATCCAGGTCTTTGTGCTGCTGATGGAGAGGGTGGTTAATGCGCTACAATGTTAAAAGGCTTTGGTATGATTCTAGGGTGAATTTAGGACTCGGTAGTAGGAAGGATTTAGTTAGTCTTTTCGAAGAGGATTTAGTTGGGGTACACACCGCCCGTCACTCAGGGCGTTAGCTCTGATAAGTCGTAACATGGTAATGTTGGGGGAACCGAACGTTAGTAGATTCATTGTGTATTAGGTGGGTTTATGCTCTATAATTTATTATATCTAGAGTTGGTTCGTTATATGTTTTTTATATGTTCTTTTATACCTGTTTGGGTTTTTATTGTGATGTTGGGTCAGGTGTTTAATTGTCGTGGGGTGGTTGTTTTGAGTAAAGAGGATCGTTTGATAGAGTTTGTATGGACTTTTATTCCTACTTTGTTGACGGCTGTGTTATGTTATCTGAATTTGCAGTATATTTCTTGTGAGAGTGTATTGCCGGATTCTAAGGTGGTTAAGGTGGTGGGCCATCAGTGGTATTGGACTTATGAGTTGCCTGGAGAGGGGGAGTGTTATGATTCTTGTATGAGTGATTTTGTAGGGGGTGTTGATAAGCCTTTGCGGTTAAGTGTGAAAACTCCTTATCGTTTGCTTGTTACGTCTGCGGATGTTATACACTCTTTTTCTGTGCCTGAGTATAGCTTGAAGATAGATGGTATACCAGGACGTATAAATCAGGTTTATTTTTGTCCTGAGCGATTAGGGGTATTTGTTGGTTATTGTAGGGAGTTATGTGGGGCTGGTCATGCATATATGCCTATTGTTGTGGAGGTTGTTTGTTAGGTGTTAGGTTTATGTTTTCTTAGTTTGTATTTTACGTGTTTATTGATGTTTAGTTTTGTAACACAGTTAAGAGTGTATTGTATGTTATTGGTGGTGAGTGCTCTTAGTGTTGCAGGTTATATCTATAGTGTTGTGGGGTTTTCTTGGTATTTAGCGTTGTTTTGTTTGGTTTATGTAGGGGGTGTGTATGTTCTTTTTGTTTTTGTTTCGGTATATGGTCCCAACCCTTTTTCTTTGAGAGGTGGGAGTTTACTGGCTTTTTTAGGTTTTTTTGTGACTGTTTGGGGTATTTTTGGTTCTATTATGAAGGTGGTGCCTGCTGTGTGTGAATCGAGAGAGTATCTTTGTAGGTTTTATGAGGGGTTTTCTTATTGTGTGTTTTGTTTAGTGTTGGTTGTGGGTTTTATGTGTGTGAGTATTATGATGAGGGAACGAAGTTCTTTTTTTCGTTAGGATTCGTTGTGGAGAGGTCAACTTAGTATAGAGAAGTGAGTACGTGAGATTGTAAATTTCAAGGCGGTGTTTATCAGTTGAAATTGAGAGGGAGGGTCTAGGGGTGCCAGAAGTAGTTATGGGATTGGTTTAGGACCTGTTTATGGTTGTGTAACCCTCCTAGTTGGTGTGTAAGAGTTGTGGTGCTCATAGGTGATTTGAAATCATTTAGTTCGTGTTAGTAAGCGATACATGCTTAGATGTTGTGTTTGGTTTTTGGGTGAGAGTTTTGTAATATGAGTGCCAGAGTTGTGATGGGTTGGTTTTAAGCATCAAACACGGGTATTGCCCCTCGTATATGTTTGATAGCCTGGGAGCAGGGTTTGTGTTTCGGCCACAAATTGGGAGAGGTTGATCTTCTGTCAAAGGTGTGAGGTTTATTGGTGTTTCTGTTTTTAGGGGTGTTGTGTGTATGATGTGTGGGCTTAGTCGGTTGATTGGGTTCTTTTACGTTCGTGGGTTATGTGTTGAAGGATTTGATGTTTTGTTTTTTTATAGATGAGACCAGTTTGATATGTGCTTTTATGTTATTGTGTTGTGGTAGGATTGCATTGTTTTATTGTTATCATTATTTTAGAGGTAGCAGGGAAGGTGGTTTATTGTTCCCTTTAATTGTTTGGTTTTTAGGTGTCATGGGTGTTTTAATTTTTACGTCTTCTATGGTGTTTTCTTTAGTTCTTTGGGAATATTTGGGTCTTGTGAGTTTTTTCTTAATATTATTTTATTCTAATAGTAGGAGGATGCGTGCTTCTTTGATTACTGTGTTTGCTTCCCGATTTGGAGATGTTTCTCTTTTCGTTTTGATTATGTGGTTTGCGAATTGGTTGGAATACTCTGGTTTTTTGTTTATTTTATTATATTTGTTAGTTGTGTTGAGGAAGAGTGCTGCTTATCCTTTTATATCCTGGTTGTTGGAGGCAATGCGTGCCCCTACCCCTGTTAGTTCTTTGGTTCATTCGTCAACGTTAGTTGCTGCAGGGGCGTGGTTTGTTTATCGTTATAATTATTTTTGTACTCCTGAGTTGTTGGAGGTCTTGTTTTTCTTTAGGTTGGTGTCTGTAGTTGTGACGGGTTTGTGTGCTGTAGTTTTTGTTGATTTGAAGAAGATTGTTGCACTGTCTACGTGTAATAATGTTGCGTGATGTTTAATTTTTTTTGTATGTGGTGATTTGATGTTAGCTTTATTGCAGTTATTAACACACGGTGTGTGCAAGTGTTATCTCTTTATGGCTGTAGGTGATTTGATGAGAAGTTCAGGTGGTAGTCAGAGTGGTGTAGGTGTTTATTTATCTCGTTATGCGGGTGTGTATGGTGTTGTGTTACAATTGTTATTAGTTTTTTCTTTGTGTGGTTTACCCTTCTTAGGTGTTTTTTTTAGGAAGCATGGTTTATTTTGCGTTTTTTTATATAATTATAGGTTGGTTACTTTGGTAGGGTTGTTGGTTGGTTTTTTTATATCTTATCTGTATTCTACGCGTTTAGCGTTATTTTTGTTTATGAGTGTGGGGGGTTTAAATTTTGGTTATTCTAGGAGATTTGTATTGATAGGGTTAATAAGGTTTTTTGGTACATTAGTGAATTATGGGGGTAGTTGTTTATTTATGGAGTTATATGAGTTGAGGGTGATGTGGGGTGTTGGTTTTAGTGTTTTACAGTTAGTTGGTTGTTTAGCTGGGGCTTTGTTGTTTGTTTATAATGTGTCATGAGGTAGGGGTGTTTGAGAGTCGTTATTATGAGGTAATGATGGTGTTGTGATGTGACTTTATAATATTTATCTTCGAGTTACGGAAGTTTGTGTTTTTTCTTTTTATCGCTGAGAGGTTTATTTATTAGGTTTATGGGGTGGTTATGGTCAGTTGAGAGTTGGATATCGGTCGTCGTTGTTTTCGTTAAAAGTGCTAGTGGCGGGCGTTTTGTTGGTGCTGATGTTATTTTTTGTTTTGGGTTAGTTGTGCGTTAATAGTATATTGTAGAGTACGTTGTCTTTCCAAGTCAAGGGTCCTAGTGTGTTAGGTTAATGTATTGTTAGTGGATGGTGTGTTGATTAGGTGTTTTTGCATATTAATTTTTCGTATTAGTGGGGAGGTTTTTGTTTTACTCAGTCAATGTTGTTGTTTGGGTTGATTTTTTTAAAAATAAAAAGTTTCCTTATTTAGACAGGGTTTTGTGAGAGGTTTTAGTATGTATATTTATGGTACTTTTTGAAAAGAAGAGTTTTTAACGTACTACCCCCTTATGAAATTTTTGGAATATAAGTATGTAAAGATGCGTGGTGAGGGTGTTAATATATATAATATATATGTTATTAAAATGTGTTAGTCACGTCAGAGAGAAAGGTATATAATATATGCTCGTTACTATGTGTGCATGGGTTTAGGTTGAGAGGGGAGCTGGTATAGTATATGTGGTTCCCCCCTTGGGGGGGTAGGGGGGGTAGTGTTGTAATATATATATATACCATAGTAGAGAGGTAGGGGTAACTCTACTATGGTGTGTACTAGTATGTTATGTGTGTTTTTTCATGGTTTTCTGTCTTGGACGGTCAATGAGTTGTTTAGACGGCTGATATTAGGCTATCAGGTGGATGGTGGTTTGATTGTGGT